CCGTTAGGTTCGTCCTTAAGTACCATGCAAGCTGGAAGCTTGCAAGGGTGGAGCCGGCGGGATACCCCAGCCGGAGCCCAACGGAGGCGGTGGGGAGCCCAGACGGGACGCCCGTAAGCGTACAGCCCGTTATCAGGTTGCCCTTCAAGGGGGGGGTTGTACAGGGGGGTTAACCGGGGTGCAAGGCTGCAGTCCCTCGAAGGACGGAGGCCTGGAACCAGGGTTAACAACCCGCCTAGTACTGAAGTCCCCTGGAGAACTGAGAAGGGAAGAGGTAGTCTAGAGGAGAAAGAGTGCAATGTTCCAGCTTATGGGGCCCCAACGAGTTTTTATGTTTATTTTTAGGAATTTAGGGTAAATTTACCCTAACATAGTCCTTCAGGACTAACTACTATGGAACCCTTACGAGTTTTTATTTTTTATAGTAATATAGGGGTTTAAATTTTGAAATTTTAAAAATTACTCAGGTTCTGGCTTCTTTTTGAGAGGTCATCCTTGTATTAAGTAGGTTTGATTAAGATTAGATAAGCTAAAATAAGCTATCGGGCTCATACCTCGAGAATGGGATTTCCCTCTAATCAAAATTGACCCCTACAAGGGTTGATTTCATGGTGAGCTTTTTAATTAAAGATTTGATTGTTGTAGTAGCTGTTTTATTGGCAGTTGCATTTTTTACCCTTATTGAACGTAAGGTGTTGGGTTACATTCAGTTACGAAAAGGTCCTAATAAAGTTGGATTTATTGGTCTTCCTCAGCCTTTTGCTGACGCAATTAAGTTGTTTACAAAAGAGAACTCTTGAGTAGTAACCTCTAATATCTTGGCGTATAAATTAGCCCCTATTATGTCTCTCATATTAGCTCTTATTTTATGGGTTCTCTACTTTTCCCCTTTTAGGGCCTATTTTGTTTCTCTTGGAGTTCTTCTCTTCCTTTGTATCTCTAGAATAAATGTTTATACTACTTTATTATCAGGGTGATCTTCTAACTCTAAATATGCCCTTCTGGGGGCTCTTCGGGCTATCGCTCAAACTATTTCTTATGAGGTGAGAATAGCTCTACTCCTCATAAGTGTTGCTGTTATTTTCAATTCATATAACACTTGAACATTTTCTGAGGGGCAAATTTCTTCTTGAACATGTTTTTTTCTAACACCTTTAGCTATTATGTGATTTATCTCTTCCTTAGCAGAGACTAATCGAGCCCCTTTTGATTTTGCTGAGGGGGAATCAGAGCTTGTTTCTGGTTTTAATGTTGAGTATGGGGGTAGAGGATTTGCTTTCTTATTTATAGCAGAGTACGCTAATATCCTTTTCATGAGAATGTTAACTTCCGTTTTATTTTTAGGGGGGCCCTATTTTATAGGCTTTGACTCATCAGTAGTGTGTATCTCGAAAGTAGTATCTGTTTCAATTCTATTTTTATGAGTACGAGGCTCTTTCCCTCGGCTTCGTTACGACCAACTAATATATCTAACTTGGAAGGGGTTTTTAGTAATAGTTTTGTCTTATTTGTTAATTCTTTTACCCTTAGAAAGGGTTGTATCGACAATCTGGTAAAGTGTATAATTCAAGTGGACTTAGAATCCACCTTACACAAATTAAATGTGATACACTGTTCGAAAGATAGAGGTACCCTCTAACCACTAACCCCCAAAGTTAGTATTCTAAATAAACTATCTTCCGATATATGACACTCTTATTTCTCTTAATTTTAATTCTTACAATAGTTATTGTAATACCTATTTTTCAGCAACCCATTCCTTCTAGTATAGTACTTTTATTCTTAGCTTTACTTAGAACAACATTGTTAGGCTTTATGACCATTCCTTGATATGGTTATCTGTTATTTTTAATCTATGTTAGGGGGATATTAGTCGTTTTTGGCTATGTGTGTGCTATAACACCAAATGTGGTTTTTTTAGTTACCCCTAAGGTCCCCTTAGTAGTGACTTTAGCCACCCTAAGCCTTATTTTACCTATTATCACTGTAAGTCTTTTTCAGGGGGACGTTAGGAGTTGAAAGTTAGGGGCCTTCTCTCTCCTCTCTGGGGAGAATTTAGTTATTTATTGAATGATTGCTATGATTCTATTAGTGATGTTAGTGATCACAGTTTATGTAGTTTTTAAAAAAGCCTCCCCCTTACGAGGTTTTGATACCTCAATTTAAATATGTCAAGACCTTTACGTAAAAATCACATTTTATTAAAATTAGTTAATGGGGCTTTGATTGATCTGCCAGCCCCTATTAATATTTCCGCTTGATGAAATTTTGGTTCTCTCTTAGGGTTATGTTTAGGTGTTCAAATTATTACCGGGATTTTTTTAGCAATACATTACACACCTGATATTTCTTTGGCTTTTACTTCAGTAAGACACATTACTCGAGACGTAAATTACGGCTGACTCATTCGATTTATTCACGCGAATGGGGCATCTTGGTTTTTCATTTGTCTTTATTTACACGTAGGTCGAGGGGTTTATTACGGGTCGCATAAGTTTCAAGAGACTTGGGCAATTGGCGTTGTAATTTTATTTCTTACTATTATTACAGCTTTCTTAGGTTATGTTCTCCCTTGAGGGCAAATGTCTTTTTGGGCAGCAGCGGTGATTACTAACATAGTTTCTGCAGTCCCTTACGTCGGTAAATCAATTGTAGAGTGATTATGAGGGGGCTTTTCCGTTGGGGCTGCAACATTAGTTCGGTTTTTCACTTTACATTTTTTACTCCCTTTTGTAATTGCTGCACTAAGAATTGTACATTTAGCTTTTTTACACCAAACTTGCTCAAATAATCCTTTAGGGATTTCTTCATATAGTGATATAATCCCTTTTCATTCCTACTTTTCTGTAAAAGATACAGTAGGCTTTATATTATTTTTCACTAGATTAGGTATAATTGTTCTTTTAAGTCCGAACTTGTTAGTAGACCCAGAGAATTTTATCCCGGCTAACCCAATAGTAACTCCTACCCATATTCAGCCTGAGTGGTATTTTTTACCCTTCTATGCAATTTTGCGATCTATCCCTAGTAAACTGGGAGGAGTAGTGGCCATAGTAATATCTATTGCTATTCTTCTTATTCTACCTTTGATTAGGCAAGCCAAGATTCGTTCTATAAGGTTCTCTCTCCCTAGACAGCTTCTCTTCTGAATTTTAGTTGCAACTTTTCTAATTCTTATATGAATTGGAAGTTGTCCTGTAGAGGCTCCCTATGAATCTATCGGTCGTTGAGCTACATTAATTTATTTTGTTTTATTCCTAATTGAACCTTTAGCGAAAGGAATATGAGTTAATCTCATTACATGATCATTACTCTTTGAGGATCTGACTTGAAATCAGATAGCAAGCTATTACAAGCTTAATGATCTAGCATTTGGGAAATAACCCATCTTCGGCTTACAAGACCGATGCTTCTTCAAAGCTTCAAATACATGACTAGAACCTTTGTTTACCCTTTGAGTATGTCTTTATTAATTGCTTTAATAGGGTTAGTTTCTCTATGTTTACAGCGTAAACAATTAATTGTAGCCTTAATTAATTTAGAGGTGATGTCATTAGGCTTATTTGTGTCTTTAATTTTAACTAGAGTGTATGGGGGTTACGATACTTACATGAGGTTATTTTTAATTACTTTAAGTGTATGTGAAGCCACTTTAGGCCTAAGACTTTTAACTTCCGTTATCCGTTTTCACGGAAAAGATTACCTTTCTTCTATGAATATATTAAAATGCTAGTCACAATTATTTTTATCATAAGATGGGTTATCTTGATAACATTTAGTAAGCTTTCTGCTCAGCTAAAATGACATTTGTCTTTTTTAGTGATAAGAGTTGTTAGAATAATAAGATTACTGTACATTTATTCTCCTCTTACGTCCCCATGTTGAACTTCATTCCAACTAAAAGTTGACTCTCTCAGATCTATTTTACTAAGACTGACATCATGAACTGGGCTTTTAATAATTTTAGCTAGTAAAGTTTATCTGAAAGGGGAAAAAAGTCCCTCTTTTTTCCTCACAACCCTATTTTTACTTATTGTAATTCTTTTCTTCACTTTTTCTCTTAATAATTTTCTCAGATTTTACGTTGCATTCGAATTTTCACTCGTGCCCACATTAGTTTTAATTCTAGGTTGGGGCTATCAACCTGAGCGCCTTCAAGCCGGATTTTATTTTATGTTATACACTTTAACTGCCTCTTTACCTTTACTAGTCTCCTTACTATTACTACTGCAAAATAACTTCCATTTATCTATAAGTATAGGCCTGAGAATGGGCTCTTCAAGTTCTATTTTAGCTAAATTATGATGACTTAGTACAATTACAGCATTTTTAGCCAAGTTGCCTATTTACGGTTTACATTTATGACTCCCAAAAGCTCACGTAGAGGCCCCAGTAAGGGGGTCAATAGTTCTAGCAAGAGTTTTATTAAAATTGGGGGGATATGGGCTTATTCGTATAACTGTTTCAGTGGAAAATTTAACTAAGTGATCTAGTTCTTATTTTAGTAGGTTAGCTATGTGAGGGGGAATTCTTACTAGATTGGTCTGTATTCAACAAACTGACATGAAATCTTTAATTGCCTACTCTTCTGTAACACACATGGCTTTGGTAATTGCAGGAATTTTTAGAAACACATGCTGAGGTTATTACGGATCATTAAGTTTAATAATCTCGCACGGGGTAACCTCTTCTGGTATATTTGCTTTAGCAAATTTAAATTATGAGAAAATCCATTCTCGTAGTCTATTACTCCAAAAGGGCTTACTAACAAGTAACCCTAAGATAGCATTACTTTGATTTCTACTCATAAGAACAAATATAGCTGTACCCCCTTCAATTAACCTGATAAGGGAAATTGTAGTTATCCCCAGAATCATTGAAATAAGAGGCTGACTTATTCCTCATGTAATAATAATAACTTTTATAACAGCTGCCTACAATTTATACCTTTATGCTAGACCCCATCATGGGGGTCCCAGAAACTTAACTATCCCTAGGAGATCTTACAGGGGGAGGGACTTTTCAATTCCATTATTACATGTAATTCCCCTCTTCATACTTATATTAAAGCCTGAAATCACTCTCATTTTCTAAATAGTCGAATAGTCTAAAAAAGACACTGAGTTGTGGTCTCAGAAATGGGGAACCCCTTTGACTCATGACCTTAATACTACACAAGTCTTGACCACAAGTTGCAAGTTATTGTTTCATGATAAGAACTGTAATAATAACTTATAATTTAATTTTTATTATAGAAATAGATCAAACGTTTCTTATTGAGTGAAGATTGAGTAGGATTAATTCTACAAGATTCGCAATTCCTCTTATCTTAGACAAAACCAGATGTGTCGTAAGAATAACTGTTCTTATCATTTCTAGTTCTGTTCTTTGATTCACTTCAAGCTACCTTAACGGTGACACTAATTTAGATCGGTTTACTTTGTTGGTTGTTTTATTTGTACTGGCTATGAATTGTTTAGTGTTTATTCCAAATTTAATAACATTACTACTAGGTTGAGATGGTTTAGGTGTGACTTCTTTTGTATTGGTAATTTATTATCAAAACCCTAAATCATTAGCTGCCGGAATGATTACTGCCCTTTCAAACCGAGTTGGAGATGCCTTGTTAATCGTTTCTATTGCATTCCTGCTGAGAGAGGGGGACTGAAGAATTCTTTCACTTCAGTGATCCTCATTGGACAATATTGTGGGGATCGCAATTGTTGCAGCTGCAATAACGAAAAGTGCTCAGATACCTTTCTCTAGATGACTCCCAGCTGCTATAGCAGCTCCCACACCTGTGTCAGCTCTAGTTCACTCTTCAACATTAGTTACAGCAGGGGTTTTTTTACTTATCCGATTCCATCCTTCATTAAGTGTCAGCAGGTGATTTAATAGAACTCTGCTAATTATTGGTGTTATAACTAGGCTTATAGCAGGCACAACAGCTTGTCTTGAGACAGATTTAAAGAAAATTATTGCTCTGTCAACATTAAGTCAATTAGGTGTTATAATAATAAGTTTAGGTCTAAATTTAAATGGCTTCGCTTTATTTCACTTGTTAACTCATGCTCTGTTTAAGGCACTTTTATTTTTATGTGCAGGCACTGTAATTCACTCGCAACAAAATAATCAAGACATTCGCCTAATAGGAAATTTATCAAATCAGCTTCCACTCACATCAGGAGTGTTGAATATAGCAAATATAGCATTATGTGGATTTCCATTTTTAGGGGGATTTTATTCAAAAGATGTTGTGTTAGAAGCCACATCCAATAATCTAGTGAGTGGAATTCTACTAGGGTTAATGTGACTAAGTATTGCTTTAACTACATTGTACTCAACACGACTATCACTTATTACCTTGTGAGGTCCTAACAAAGGTGCCCCCTTCACTAATATTCATGAAGAGGAGAAGCCTTTACTCTTTCCCATATTCACACTTTCCGTTGGAGCTGTTGTAGGAGGTGCATTATTCTTCTGAGTACTTAGTCCAACACTTTTTAGAGAAAACTTACCTTTGACGATAAAAACACTACCTCTAACTCTGATAGTAATTTCTTTTTATATCACAATAACCATAGAAAACCCTTCTAAGCTTTGCTCGTTGAATATTCCTCCTTACCTACGTCAAAGGATTTCGACGATATGATTTCTATCCCCACTGTCCTCAACCCCTTTAATTAAGGGCACGTTCTCAGGGGCCAAAATAGTTCAACAAATTGGGGAAGGGGGCTGACAAGAAGTGGTTGGGGGGCAAGGGGTTTTTCACCTAGTGAAAAACTTGATTTCTACGACCCAACACAGGCAAAAAAACCCTGTAAGAGTATTTCTTTCGCTGATCGGTTTATCTATAATTTTTATAATTTTAATTTGATAGTACTGTTATAGCTTAATAAAGAGCATAGCACTGAAAATGCTAAAGTAGATTTTATCTTAACAGTAAAATATGGTAGAAAACTTAATTATTTTAAGAAATCTTATGTCCCACAGAAACAGACTAGACACCCTTGAAAATGTACTTTTAAGGAAAACATAAAAACTCGTTGGGGCCCCATAAGCTGGAACATTGCACTCTTTCTCCTCTAGACTACCTCTTCCCTTCTCAGTTCTCCAGGGGACTTCAGTACTAGGCGGGTTGTTAACCCTGGTTCCAGGCCTCCGTCCTTCGAGGGACTGCAGCCTTGCACCCCGGTTAACCCCCCTGTACAACCCTCCCCTTGAAGGGCAACCTGATAACGGGCTGTACGCTTACGGGCGTCCCGTCTGGGCTCCCCACCGCCTCCGTTGGGCTCCGGCTGGGGCTATCCCGCCGGCTCCACCCTTACAAGCTTCCAGCTTGCATGGTACTTAAGGACGAACCTAACGGCCACTAACCTCCTCAGCTGATGATGGTAACTAAGGAAGGGTTAGGGTGTGTAGGGGTATGACCGTCGGTGAGGCTTCACCACTTTTAGCAGAACCGACGGTCATATCCCGGAGCGCACTAATCCCTGACGAGGGAGAGTTGTTCCTCTAAAGGACTATAGGGGTATGACCAGAGGTAGGAACCTTTGGACTGACAAACCCCCATAACATATTAGCGACGAACATAGTGAGAAGCCCCATGTGTATGACATCACATATTACTGCAGTAATACCTATATACTAAAATATAAATATAACATCCCTATATAACATACGTTACACTAGACAAAGAACAGAGGACCTAAAAGGTCCTCAGGCGGACTTGAATCCTTCAGTTTTACCTTTTTTATTCACCAACAGAGCCCATTATAGTAACACTCAACTACCTTGAGTTGAGTGTCATGACTAGAAAATTAATTTAAAATGATTAAGACACTATACTAGGTTTCTTCTACTTATCCCATTAGATTATTTTCTTTAATTTTAGTTAATATTTTTCTAATTAACCTAAAATTTTTATTAACTTTTAATGTTAAGTTTTGTCATTGATATTTATATTTCTTTATAGTGATTCAGTTTTAAGGCCTTTAGCCTCTTCTAGCCGGTCCTTTCGTACTAGGAAGAAGTTTTATTATTCAAAGGATAGAAACTAACCTGGCTTACGCCGGTCTGAACTCAGATCATGTAGGACTTTAAGAGCCGAACAGGCTCACCGTTGCAAGCTACTGCACCTGCGGGATGTCCTAGTCCAACATCGAGGTCGCAATCTCTCCCTTCGATATGAGCTCTCAGGGGGAATTACGCTGTTATCCCTAGGGTAGCTTGTTTTCCTGATCTTAATAATAGGATCTTTAGTTTTAAATTCATATTTATCAATATTTCTTTTAAAGGTAGTTTTTATTGTACCTCAGTTGCCCCAACTAAAGTTTTTAATTTCGTAAACTTTTTATAAAATATTTGTTCTTTTAAACTTTTCCCCTAAAGCTCCATAGGGTCTTCTTGTCCTCTTGTTTTATTCAAGCCTTTTCACTTGAAAGTAAATTTTTATGGATACGGGTGAGACAGCTAAGCTCTCGTTTAACCTTTGATTCCAGTCCCTAATGAGGGGACAAGTGATTATGCTACCTTTGTACGGTCAAGATACCGCAGCCGTTAAGATGAACCACCGGGCAGGCTGTACTTTTAATAATTTCGAATAGCTATGTTTTTGATAAACAGTCGGAGCTTGTTTTTGCCGAGTTCCTTACCCGTATATTTTTTATACATTTATAAATATTTTATTAAACGAATTATACTTATCTTAACATATTAACTTCTGATGTAAATTGATCAGAATTTCTAAATACTTTAAAATTGTATATTTATTATTATGCCTTTCCTTATCAATACAATGTAACTTGTTTTGTTATCAAGGCTGATTTTAAGCCTAGATTGTGATTTAGGTTGAATTTTACAAAATGTGTACTACTTAGAGATTATCCCCTTAGTAGGAAGTTGAGTGTTAACTCTCTTGTACTTTAATACATTTCTTTAGAAACCAGCTATAACTCAATGCGACAGATATATAGTCTCTACCAATACCTCTTTTAACCTTTTTGCCACAAGGACTAATAAGTTCTTAACTGGGAATTGGTAGCTCATTGAGTTTCGGGAAAGTTAATTTAAAATTTAAAGTTGCTAAGCCATGATACACAAGGGACGAGAGTTTATCTCTTCTTTATTTTATTTAGTACGTTCTCTTGCGATACTTTTTCTCTAAAGCTCCGTTTCTAAGTTTCTATCTCCCTTACTTCTTATTATCTATGATTATTTCAAACTTTTTTTTATTTTTGGGCAAGTAGTTTATATTAAGTGTAGCTTAGTTAAAGCTTCTTTTGGGTCGAAACCAAATGCAATTTTTTGCTATACACCTTCAGCAAAGACTGTAAGAAGTCTTCGAAGCTTTGTAAGAGCTTCTACTGATTTGCTGTAATGAGTGGGGTGTTCCCCCAATCTCAGCTTTGAAGGCTAAAAGTTTTTTAACTTAACTCACTTACTGCTAGTAAATTCTACGCTTATGCCATGAAAAGGCATTGTGCTTTGTTACACCATAGCAAGTTCAGGTACACCTTCCGGTACACCTACTTTGTTACGACTTATCTCGTCTTTCGATGAGAGTGACGGGCGATTTGTGCACCTTCTAGGGAGTTTTTCAGGAATTTATTTTAAAGAATTCCTTACTACTAAGTCCTTTTTCATTTCTTAATTTCCTAAGAAAATTCATTATCTTTTACCAAATTGTCACCCATGGTGCCCCTTTTCATAGGCTGCACCTTGACCTGCCATACAGTGGTGAAGCACTTTTTACTCACTAGTAAACTCTTAAAGGTGAGTTATGACGGAGGTATACAGGCTGAGAATTTCAAGAAAAGGTGAAGATTAACGTGGAGTATCGATTACCACACAGGTTCCCCTAGTACTGTTAAAGGCCGCCAGGTTCTTTGGGTTTTAAACATAGTTCGTAATACCCTGGTAGCTATTTGTTTAAGCTTTTGAATAGTGGGGTCTCTAATCCCAGTTTTCCTTAAAAGTTTCATGGTTTCTATAGCTAGGGAAAGTAGTAGAAGATAATTTAATCATTTCACTGTAAAAATATCTTTTGTTTCCCAAATAAAAATGTAACCATCTTTTATACCGAAGGTCAAGTCTAGGGTTTACTCGTTTAACCGCTACTGCTGGCACGGACTTGGTCAGCCCTAATTACTGATTACTAGGTCTTACTGACGTAAATGGCCCAATATTTTACACTGAAATTATGAAAGGTCATGATTATTTGATCTTTCCCTTTAAGTTCATTTAGAATTGCTGCTACAACTTTCATGTGTTTTGTCAGTACAGACTTAATTAAAGCCAGAACCAAACTTATAAATCAAGGGGAGCCTAAGGCAATTTAAGCTTGACAAGCTTATGTTATAATTTAACTATCCCCTTCTAAAAATTAGTATAGCGTACTTTCAGTACGTATATGGAATTTTAAGTCCCATAGGGTGTTCTACACTAAGCTCTGGTAAAACCTACTCTTTCAAGTTTGCACCTTGATATTCTAAAGTGAATTACAGAGCTCTTGCGACAGAGGTCTAAATGACCTAAAGGCAGATTTACAGACTGCTTGTGATTCTCACTTCTGTGCTTTTACAGGGGGTAGTCCCCATTTCAGAATTCAAATCTCTGCGAGCATAACTCTTCTGTAAAGTTCTAAAAAAGTATTAATTTTGCGAGAACCATTTTAAGAATGAAGTTAGAGGGGTAGCTTCAACTACAATTGGCATGAAGGAGTGATTTGCCCCACAAAGCTCAGAACATTGACCATAAAGAATTGAGGGTCGGTTTACTAAAAAACTAAGTTGATTTAAACGCCCAGGCACCGCGTCGGCTTTAACTCCTAAAGAAGGGACTGTTCAAGAATGAAGGACATCCGCTGCTGTAATAAGAACTCGAATATTTTCATTGGTGGGTAGAACTACTCGATGGTCTACGTCTAGTAATCGGAACTCGCCTTTTTGAAGGTCTTCAGATGCTACCATATAAGAATCGAATTCCACATTTCTAAAGTCTGAATATTCGTAAGATCAATATCATTGGTGCCCAATTGCTTTTAAAGTAATTAAAGGGGTTTTAATTTCGTCTATAAGATATAAAATGCGTAAAGAGGGAAGAGCTAGTAGGACTAAAATAACAGCGGGTAAAATGGTTCAAATTGTTTCTACCAAATGAGCAGAGAATTTGTCTGAGTTAATGTATCGATTCCCCACCAGAGAAATTGCCCCTGCTCCTACAATAGTTATAATCAGAGTAATGACGAAAAGTGTATAGTCATGAAATTGCACAAGTTGGCCTATTAAGGGCCTTAAGCCCTCTTGAGGGAGAATTTGATATCAATTTGGCATATCTATATTAACCTAAGCCCAATAGAAATTACAATAAAACCTGTAGTATTAAAGACTAAAAATAATGTTCTCCTAAAAGAGGCCTTTTTGTACAAGATACCTAAGGGGGAATATGACACTATAAATCTAAATAAAACAGTTAAATAATAGCTCAACCTCATTAACGTTCCTAGGATAATTAGAGTTAATAATCAAACTATTCCTGTGTCTAAAATTTCTCGAATTGCTACAACTTTGGCAAAGAATCCCGTAAGAGGGGGTATACCCCCTAATGATAAAAGTCTTATACTAATTCTTAAGTAATCTATGCTGCTCTTGCAATCTAACGTTTTTGTTTGTGTTAGAAGTCTTTGATAAGTTTTTCTTAAAGATCATAATAACCCGGATGAAATAATAGAGTATAAAATGAAGTACAATTTAAGAGACCTTATTGATAAAGCTCTTAATAAAACCATTCATCCCCCATGTGCAATTGAAGAGTAAGCTATTAAAGCTCGTAATTGTGTTTGATTGATCCCTAATAATCCTCCAACTAAAATTCTAGATACTCTTATTACTGTAATAAGTTGAAGTTGTGAACCCCTTAGATTCAAACTAGAAAGAAGAGCTAAAGGGGCGACTTTTTGTCAAGTAATAAGAATTAGGCCTCTTACTCATCTAGTTCTGTTCATTACAGAAGGCACTCAGAAGAAAAAAGGAAAAATCCCCATTTTTAAAAGTAAACTAATAATTAAAATGACGTTTCTTATGTCTTTAGCTAGGATTAAGGATATAGCTCCAGTGCTTAATCAAGATATTAGCCCTCTTATTAAAAGAAGGCCCGACCCTGATGCTTGAATTAAAAGGTATTTCACAGCACCTTCAACTCTTTGAGGTGAAAAAGTTAGAAGAAATGGGATAAATCCAATTATGTTAATTTCGAACCCTAGTCAAATTCTAAGTCAATTAGTAGAAGAGATAGTCAATAGAGTTCCTAAAATTATTAAAATTAGCAATATAAATCTAGTGGGATAAATTTTTATGATAGAGTGTTCAGGCCAATGCCATAAACTCGCACTAAAGCCGTTTAGGTTATTTCTGCGTATGCGAAATCCTTTTCATCTTGTTGAATTTAGGCCTTGACCTCTCACAGGCTCCATTAGAGCTTTAGGTCTTGTTGTTGGGATGGCTTCTTGGTTCCACGGTTATGGTTTTATAGTAGCTTATATAGGATTATTGGGTATTATTATTACTATAATTCAGTGATGACGAGATGTTATTCGAGAGGGGAGTCATCAAGGTTACCACACTACTTCCGTAGTAAAGGGTCTACGGTGGGGCATGATTCTTTTTATCATTTCAGAAGTATGTTTTTTCTTTGCATTTTTTTGGGCTTACTTTCATAGAAGTCTAACACCTACTACAGAAGTAGGATCAGTTTGACCCCCAGTTGGGATCAACCCCTTAAATCCCTTTGATGTGCCGCTCCTCAACACTGTAGTGCTTTTATGTTCTGGGGTCAGTGTCACATGAGCCCATCATGGGCTTATAGAAGGTCTTCGTCAGACTTCAGTTCTTGGTCTTGTTGTGACAGTTCTTTTAGGGTTCTATTTCACTTTACTTCAATTAGGGGAATATAACGAAACTACATTTTCTTTGAGAGATGGTATCTACGGGTCAGCCTTTTTCGTTGCAACTGGATTTCATGGGTTTCATGTAATCATTGGGACAACCTTCCTTCTAGTTTGCCTCGTTCGTCTATGACTTTACCAATATTCTAGGAGACATCACTTCGGGTTTGAAGCCGCTGCTTGGTATTGACACTTCGTTGATGTTGTTTGATTATTCTTGTACACTTTTATCTATTGATGGGGGAGATAATGATTAATTACTGAAAGCTGAGTTTTCAGCATTAGCCTTTTGAGCTAAAAGTGGGTGTAATTGCCCTTAGTAAAAAAGTGTTGTACTTTAATTTAAAAGTTTTGATTTGCAATCAAATAATAGAGATTTCTCTCAACACTAAAATGAGTGGAAACCAATTAATTGGTTCCTAGCTGTTAATTAGGATTAAGTGAAATGTTCACCCATTCAAATGCTTATAGATATTTTCTCTGCTCTCGATTTAGGTTACGGCGTCCTTTTAAACTGTTCACTGCCCCTTTGATCTAGTGCGATGTTAGTACTATTTAGGGGTTTAACACGTTACTGATGACCTCTGAGACGAATGAACAGAATCTTGGCTGGTTTATTAGAATTACCATTTGATCTCTCTCTTCGAAGCCGGGGTAGGAATTTAGGGGGATTTACCCCCTTTTTAGTGACTCTTTTCTACTACTTAGTAGTTTTAAATCTCTTAGGTTTGATTCCTTATGGGCCTAGAATCTCCAGGCATTTCACACTTACAATAGCTTTAGCTTTGCCTATTTGAACAACAGTGGTGTTAAGGGGAGTAACTTTGAACCCTTATGAATTCATATCTCATTTTTGCCCCTTGGGAGCCCCCTTGGCTCTAGCCCCCTTCTTAGTTCTAGTTGAAATTGTTAGATTTAGAGTACGACCTTTAACTTTAGCCGTTCGGCTTGCGGCAAATATGACTGCAGGTCATATTGTACTTGCTCTCCTAGGAATTTGCTATTCTTATGTTAGAGTTGCTGTTTCTGCATACCCTTTGTTGGTTTGAGGTGTGGGGATTTTATACTTTATCTTCGAAGTGGGTGTGGGAATTATTCAAGGGTATATTTTTATGTTATTAGTAAGAATATATTTTGATGAACACCCATCTCACACTTAAATTAGCATTCATTCATTTTACATGATTAATAGCTGAATGCGTTGATTACTATCTACTAATCACAAAGATATTGGAACTTTATATTTTTTATTTGGAATGTGGTCTGGGCTAATTGGAAGAAGACTAAGATTTCTAATTCGAGCAGAGCTCGGACAACCTGGGGCCCTTTTCGGGGATGACCAACTTTACAACGTTATTGTTACTGCACATGCTTTCATTATAATTTTCTTTCTTGTTATACCCGTTATATTAGGGGGGTTTGGGAACTGACTGGTGCCTCTTATGTTAGGGGCCCCTGATATGGCCTTCCCTCGTCTTAATAATATAAGTTTTTGACTCTTACCACCCTCACTTCTTCTACTTCTTTCATCAGCACTAGTAGAAAGAGGGGCCGGAACAGGTTGGACTGTCTATCCTCCCCTTTCCTCTAATGTTTCACATGCTGGAGGCTCTGTAGATCTCGCTATTTTTTCGTTACATTTAGCCGGTATTTCTTCTATTTTAGGGGCTTTAAATTTTATTACAACAATTATCAATATGCGCTGAGGGGGGATAACTTTAGAACGAGTTCCTTTATTCGCTTGATCTATTTTAATTACAGCCGTACTTCTTCTCTTATCTCTCCCTGTTCTTGCGGGGGCAATTACCATATTACTAACAGACCGTAATTTTAACACTTCCTTTTTCGACCCTGCTGGAGGGGGGGATCCTATTTTATTTCAACATTTATTTTGATTTTTTGGTCACCCTGAAGTGTACATTTTAATTCTTCCGGGTTTCGGTTTAATTTCTCATATCATTTCCCATTATTCAGGTAAACAAGAAGTATTTGGAACCCTAGGAATAATTTATGCTATACTTTCAATTGGTCTTTTAGGTTTCATCGTTTGAGCCCATCATATATTCGTAGTGGGTATAGATGTGGACACTCGAGCCTACTTTACAGCAGCTACAATAGTAATTGCAGTACCTACTGGAGTGAAAGTTTTTAGCTGAATGGCTACTATAAATGGGAGGATCATTAAATTTACTCCTGCTATGCTGTGGGGGTTAGGGTTTGTTTTTCTTTTTACACTAGGGGGATTAACTGGCATTGTTCTATCTAATTCTTCTATTGATGTTGTCCTTCATGACACTTACTACGTAGTAGCTCATTTCCATTATGTACTTTCTATGGGCGCTGTTTTCGCTCTTTTTGCAAGATTTAACCATTGATACCCATTAATCACAGGCACAGTACTTAATAGTCAATGATCAAAAATTCATTTCTATATTACCTTTCTAGGGGTAAATTTAACTTTTTTCCCTCAACATTTCCTAGGTCTTGCGGGGATACCCCGTCGTTATTCTGATTATCCCGACAGTTTAACAACTTGAAATGCCATTTCTTCTTTTGGTTCAATTATTTCATTCGTTGGCGTAGCATTCTTTATAATTATAATTTGAGAAAGCTTTGCAACAAGACGGCACATTGTATGGAGGGATCACAGCGCTACTTCATTAGAATGAGATAATCGATTACCTGTGGATTTCCATAACTTACCTGAAACAGGATTCATGGTTAGTTTAAGAGAGGGTCGATAGCCTAAGGCTTTAGCTCTTTAATGCCTCATATTAGTCCTTTATGATGGGTTACCTTAAGGGTGTGGTTCATATTTATGCTAAGAATTAGATTTATCTATCTCAACTGAACCCCTAATCTTTTCGTTCACCTAGAAACATCTCATACCAATTTCACATTTTCTGAGTGAAATTGAAGTTAACACTAAATCATTTTAGATGAGCTAGATTGATATTCTAGAAATGGGTAATTCCCTAGTGTTGTATGCTAAGAGTGAGATTAATAATTTTTATTAGGCTATTTTTGGGAGTTATTTTGTTGACTTTAGCTTGAGTACTAGGAAATCGATCTATCTCAGGTCGAAGAAAAAGAAGCCCCTTTGAGTGTGGCTTTGATCCTAAGGACTCTGCGCGAGTCCCTTTTTCTATGCGATTTTTCTTACTTGCAATTCTATTCCTAATTTTCGATGTAGAAGTAGTTTTACTTTTTCCAAGGGTACTTAGTCTGGAGATAGGGATTTCAATGTGAAACTTAATAGCAAGATTTCTATTTTTAATTATTTTACTTCTAGGGCTTTTTCACGAGTGGAACCAGGGATCTCTAACTTGAGTTTCTTAATAACTTTATTAGTACAAATAGTATATCTACCTTCCAAGTAGAAGATTTAAACCCTTAAATAAAGTAATTCAAAAAGAAATGTAAGAAACTACTACTCCTTGTAGTAAGATAAGTTAACTTAAAGAAGAGTAGTGTACTTTTTATTGGCGAATAAAAAAGGTAAAACTGAAGGATTCAAGTCCGCCTGAGGACCTTTTAGGTCCTCTGTTCTTTGTCTAGTGTAACGTATGTTATATAAGGATGTTATATTTATATTTTAGTATATAGGTATTACTGCAGTAATATGTGATGTCATACACATGGGGCTTCTCACTATGTTCGTCGCTAATATGTTATGGGGGTTTGTCAGTCCAAAGGTTCCTACCTCTGGTCATACCCCTATAGTCCTTTAGAGGAACAACTCTCCCTCGTCAGGGATTAGTGCGCTCCGGGATATGACCGTCGGTTCTGCTAAAAGTGGTGAAGCCTCACCGACGGTCATACCCCTACACACCCTAACCCTTCCTTAGTTACCATCATCAGCTGAGGAGGTTAGTGGCCGTTAGGTTCGTCCTTAAGTATCATGCAAGCTGGAAGCTTGTAAGGGTGGAGCCGGCGGGATAGCCCCAGCCGGAGCCCAACGGAGGCGGTGGGGAGCCCAGACGGGACGCCCGTAAGCGTACAGCCCGTTATCAGGTTGCCCTTCAAGGGGAGGGTTGTACAGGGGGGTTAACCGGGGTGCAAGGCTGCAGTCCCTCGAAGGACGGAGGCCTGGAACCAGGGTTAACAACCCGCCTAGTACTGAAGTCCCCTGGAGAACTGAGAAGGGAAGAGGTAGTCTAGAGGAGAAAGAGTGCAATGTTCCAGCTTATGGGGCCCCAACGAGTTTTTATGTTTATTTTTAGGAATTTAGGGTAAATTTACCCTAACATAGTCCTTCAGGACTAACTACTATGGAACCCTTACGAGTTTTTATGGGTCTCCTGCTCAAACCATCTAGAGCTGGTAAGGAGTTTCACCTTACATTTTTGGGTTAGAAGCCCATGAATTTATTCAACAAGCTCTAATCTAAGAAATGCTAGCTTTTGGGAGGTAAATTGTCCTATAAAATTAACCCCGCCCCAATTGATAATAATTTAGGTCCAATTGATACTATTTCTTAAAAATCACTTAATTTTGTAAGAAAGTTCTTTATTTAAAACTAACTTGTTCTTAGCTCCTATAGGAAATAAATTTTATCTTGTAAAATTTATCTTATTTTTAAGAGGCCTTGGGCCT